TTATTGCGGGCAGAACTATGAAAAGAGGAAGAAGCCGAGCTACAAGAAAAATTCCCGCCGCTACCATAGTAGCAGCATGTATAAGGGCGGAAATAGGAGTAGGCCCTTCCATAGCATCTGGTAGCCATACATGAAGAGGAAATTGGGCGGATTTAGCGACTGAGCCACAAAATAGAAAGAGGGCAAACAAAGTAACCAAAAAAATATTAACTTCATTTTTATAAATCAAGTTATTTATTATTTGAAACAAATCCCGAAATTCCAAACTACCCGTTATCCAATAAAGACCTAAAATTCCCAATAATAAACCAAAATCCCCTACACGATTAGTTACAAATGCTTTTTGACAAGCATTTGCCGCAATAGGACGTGTGAACCAAAAGCCTATTAATAAATAAGAACACATTCCAACCAATTCCCAAAAAACATAAATTTGTATCAAATTCGAACTAGTAACTAATCCCAACATTGAAATATTAAAAAGAGTCATATAAGCAAAAAATCTCAAATATCCTTGATCATGAGACATATAATTATCACTATAAATAAGAACCAGAATGCCAACAGTAGTAATTAATATTGACATAATAGAAGTAAGTGAGTCGATCAAGTACCCAAACTCTAAAGAAAGATCATTATTTATGGTCCAAGACCATACATATTGATAAATAGAACTATTATTGATTTGATAAATAGACAAATCAATCGAAAAAATCATAACTATAGTTAACAATAAAATACTAGGAAAAGCCCACATACGGCGAAGATTTTTGATTGCCGTCGGAAAAAGTAGAAGTCCCACTCCTATTAACATAGGAACCGGAAATGGAATAAAAGGTATGATCCATGAATATTGATGTGTATATTCCATACAATAAACAAAAAAATTATGATTCTAATGAATTTTGTTTCTTATTCGTCGCTTTTTATTTATCTTTTTTGTAAAGAAGGGGTTCGGTTAATAAAAAAGTAAACATAGAATTAAAGTAGAATGATATATTCTTAATTACTCTGAATCTTTGTACAATATTTCAAATATTACAAAGTATAAGCTCAAAATGGATCAATAACTAAATTCCTAGTGAAAAAGAAACTTTTTTTTAATTCATATGACATGAGTCAATAATAATTTTTTTTTTTCAAAAACATTAGTTCATTTTTTTTTTAACTAATTTAGTTTAGTATTTTCTATTACAATAAAAAATATCTATGTTTGGAAAAATTTATATATTTATATAAAGGATTATAATATTCAATGTTTTCAAATAGGAAACAAAAAAATGGGAATTAAGATAGATCAGATATATAGCTAATTAAAGATAAATTCATTTTCATTTACATAAAAAAATGTCTTTCACATGGAACTTTATAACAATGAAAAACTAAACTAATTTTATGGCAGTTCCAAAAAAGCGCACTTCTATATCAAAAAAAATTATTCGGAATACTTTATGGAAAAAGAGGGGATATTGGACAACATTGAAAGCTTTTTCATTAGCTCAATCTATTTTTACGGGGAATTCAAAAAGCTTTTTTTGTAACAAATACAAAGGTTAGAATAATTTTCAATTAACTTAATTCAACGAATATTCTTAAATACAAAAATACTACTATAAATTTAATATCTAATATAGTATAATATTCATTTAGGATATTTACATATATATATATAAAAATCCTTTGGACGTAGTGTTCCATTTTTTATCCATAAATTCACTATTTTATTTTCTATTGAAGAAATCGAAATACATTTCTTTATATTCAGAAAATGAAATAAATAAAAAATAAGTCATTCAAAATTACATAAAGAATAATTGGATTCTTATTTATTTATAATTTTTTTACATTTATAAGAATTCAGAATAAGAATATAGAATAATAATATATTTCTGATAGATTCTAATGAAATTCTTTTCTTTAAAATTCTTTATTTAACGTTTAGTAAACAAATATTGCACTTTAATTGATTCTTTGAATCTCGACAATTGACTAAAAATTGGTTATTATGATTTCGAGTAAGCCGCTATGGTGAAATTGGTAGACACGCTGCTCTTAGGAAGCAGTGCTAGAGCATCTCGGTTCGAGTCCGAGTAGCGGCATGACATCTTATTTATCTTCTAAAAAAATAGGTCCTATAATGAACTCAATTCTTATTTCTATTCCTAGTATTTAGATTTTTTTCATTATATATGGTATTTTCAACTTTAGAGCATATATTAACTCATATATCGTTTTCAGTCGTATCTATTTTAATTTCAATTCATTTGATAACTTTATTTTTAGTCAATGAAATCATAGGATTATATGATTCGTCCAAAAAAGGCATGATAATAACTTTTTTTTGTATAACGGGATTGTTAGTTACTCGTTGGGTTTTTTCGGGCCATTTACCATTTAGTGATTTATATGAATCATTAATATTTCTTTCATGGACTTTTTCCATTTTTTATATGGTTCCTTGCTTCAAAAAACATAAAAACTACTATTTAAATACAATAATTACACCAAGTGTTATTTTTATCCAAGGCTTTACTACTTCTGGTCTTTTAACCGAAATGAATGAATCCTTAATATTAGTACCTGCCTTACAGTCCCATTGGTTAATGATGCACGTAAGTATGATGATATTGGGTTATGCAACTCTTTTATGTGGATCATTATTATCAGTGGCTATTTTAGTCATTACATTTCAAGAATTCATACAAATTCTTGGTAAAAGCAAGAATTTGTATTTTTTAAATGAATCATTTTCTTTTGCTGAAATCAAATACATGAATATGAATGAAAAAAATAATGTTTCACAAAAAACTTCTTTTTCTTCTTATAGAAATTATTATAGATCTCAATTTATTCAACAATTGGATCGTTGGGGTTATCGTACTATTAGTCTAGGTTTTATATTTTTAACGATAGGTATTATTTCAGGAGCAGTATGGGCTAATGAGGCATGGGGATCATATTGGAATTGGGATCCAAAGGAAACTTGGGCTTTTATTACTTGGACTATATTCGCGATTTATTTACATACTAGAAAAAATAAAAAATTGGAAGATATAAATTCTTCAATAGTGGCCTCTATAGGCTTTCTTATAATTTGGGTATGTTATTTAGGGATAAATCTTTTAGGAATAGGACTACATAGTTATGGTTCATTTACACCTAATTGAATTAAAGTGAGTAAAGAATTTCACAAATACAAATATAGAAAACATAAATAATATATAATAAATAATATAAATAATATATATATATATAATAATAAAAAAAAACTTCCAATAAATGATAGAGAACCCTTTAAATCAAGTAATGTAGTAGTGATTCAAGGGTAGTAGTGATTCAAGGGGTTCTCACAAACAACAAGCATATTCAATTATAATTCAAATTCATTTTTATGTGATTTATTTAATACAAAAGAAATCTATTTTTTTGTATTGTACATAGGATTTACTTCTATTTTTTTTTATTTTTTTTTTTTGCATTTATTCATGAAAACTATCTATAAAAAATTAGATAGAATAGCTTCAACCTTGTCAGTCGAAAATGAAAAAATAAAATCTGGATAAATACCAATACTTATTACGGGTATAAGGATAGAAATCGAAATAAATAATTCTCGTGGCCCCGAATCAAAAAAATAAGAATTTGATGTATTAAAAAGCTTGTATCCATAGAACATTTGACGTAAAATAGATAATGAATAAATAGGAGTTAATATCATTCCAATTGCTGTTACAAAAGTTATTAGTATTTTTGTGATTAAAAGATATTTTTGGCTGGTAATTATTCCCAATAAGACTATCAATTCTGCAACAAAACCGCTCATGCCCGGCAATGCAAGAGAGGCCATTGATAAGATAGTGAAAACCGTAAATATTTTTGGCATTGGGATAGCCATTCCACCCATTTCGTCGAGATAAAGAAGACGTAGTCTATCATAACTAGTTCCCGCCAAGAAAAAAAGTGCAGCGCCAATAAATCCATGAGAGATTATTTGTAAAATAGCCCCGTTGAGACCTGTATCACTTATAGAACCAATTCCTAAAATTAAGAAACCCATATGAGATACCGAAGAATAAGCTATTCTTTTTTTTAAATTACGTTGACCAAGAGATGTTGAAGCTGCATAGATTATTTGAATTGAACCTAATAGCATTAACCAGGGACAAAATATAGAATGAGCGCGAGATAATAATTCCATATTAATTCGAACCAACCCATATGCTCCCATTTTTAATAATATTCCGGCTAAAAGCATACAAGTGCTGTAATGTGCCTCTCCGTGGGTGTCTGGTAACCATGTATGTAAGGGTATAATTGGTGATTTGACAGCAAAAGCAATAAGAAATCCCATATAGAATATTATTTCCAGCGCCACGGGATATGATTGATTAGTTAATGATTCCAAATTTAATGTTGGTTCATTAGAACTATATAAACTCATACCCAGAATTCCCAGTAATAAAAAAACAGAACTTCCCGCAGTGTACAAAATAAACTTTGTAGCTGAATACAAACGTTTTTTTCCACCCCACATAGATAAAAGTAGATAAACGGGAATTAATTCTAATTCCCACATGATGAAAAAAAGTAAAATGTCTCGAGAAGAAAATGTTCCTATTTGACCACTATACATTGCTAACATCAGGAAATAAAATAATCGGGATTCTCGAGTAACCGGCTGAGCCGCTAACGTAGCTAAAGTAGTGATAAATCCCGTCAATAAAATGGGTCCTATAGAGAGTCCATCTATTCCGAATCTCCAGTAAAAGTCAAAAAAATGGATCCATTTATAATTTTCTGTCAATTGGATTAGTGGATCATCCAATTCGAAATGATAACAAAATGCATAGGCTGTTAGAAGGAAATCCATTAAACATATACAAATAGTATACCACTTCATTACCTTATTTCCTTTATGAGGAAATAAGAAAATTAAGGAACCCCCTACTATTGGCAAAACTACAACTATTGTTAACCAAGGAAAATAATTCGTGATAAAAATAAGATATACTTAGACTAGAAAAACCCGCGCTCCAAATAAAAAAGCAAATCTTTTTTATTTGGAGCGCGGGTTTTTGCCAGTAAACAAAAACGTACTTGTGTGTGGTTCTTTTTAAAACGTATCAATAAGCTAGACCCATGCTTCGAGTTGTTTCATGCCATAAATAAACTCTGACACTTAAGAAATCCGTCGGACAGGCGGATTCACATCTCTTACAACCAACACAGTCCTCTGTTCTTGGGGCAGAAGCAATTTGTTTAGCTTTACATCCGTCCCAAGGTATCATTTCTAATACATCTGTGGGGCAGGCTCGGACACATTGAGTACATCCTATACATGTATCATAAATCTTTACTGAATGTGACATTGGATCGTAATCCTTGAACATCAAAAAATTCAACATTTTCAATCTAGTAAACTCCTAAATGAATTATATATATATTTTAGGCACCAGATGAATCAATGATTTATTAGAATTTTGCTAATCAAAATGGACTTATAGATTAATTAATAATAGAATAGAACCAAGATACTTTGATTTCTTATGTTTGTTTTCGCAAACATGATCATAAGTTATATATCATATATGCTAATTTGAATTTATTAATAGTACACACTATTATAAATTCGACTTTTTTTTTTTATTTTTTATGAGTGATAAATACTATTTATTCAACAAATTCGATTGATTTATACGGGTTGATTTTCTATTACGATAAATTGAGGAAACAATAGCCAGTCCGATAGCTGCTTCAGCAGCTGCAATAGCTATAACAAAAATTGAAAAAATATTTCCTTTTAATTGTCGACTATCAAAAAAATCAGAAAAGGTTACGAGATTTATATTAACTGCATTCAGTATAAGTTCAAGACACATAAGGGCTCTAACCATATTTCGGCTCGTGATCAACCCATAGATACCTATAGAAAATAAATAGGCACTCAAAACAAGTGCATGCTCGAATATCATTGACCAACTCCTTATCAATTTTTATTCATTTCAATATGAACAAGAATTCAACGGATTTGATTGACTAAAGAATAGAATAAGTCTACAACAAAATAATGTATTGGCAATAAAAAACCATTTTTTACATAAACACTATTTTACGTTCACATAGAATTCAACTAAAATAAATGTGATAAAATCGAACAAAATTAAATTTGGATTTATATTATTAGTTCTAAAAATTTCTTATTGGCGAGCCACGACAATTGCACCTATCAAAGCAACTAAAAGAATTATTGAAATGAGTTCAAATGGAAGAAAAAAATCTGTTGATAAATGAATTCCAATTTGTTGACTAGTACTTATCAAATCTTGCTCTATAATCTGATTTGGTCTTGTAGTCCAAATAATCCCGTGCCATGATGTATCTAGAATAGTAGTTATTAGTGAAACAAAAATACTTGTACAAACCATCAAAGTAATTCCGTCCCCAACGATCCAAAGACGAAAATCTTGGTAATATTCTGAACCATTCATGAACATCACAGCAAATATTATTAAAACATTTATAGCGCCCACGTAAATAAGTAGCTGTGATGCAGCTACAAAATGGGAGTTTGATAAAATATAGAATAAAGATATACAAACAAGAACTAGTCCCAATGAAAAAGCAGAAAAAATTGGATTCGTAAATAATACTACTCCTAGACTTCCCAATATAAGACCCGATCCAAAAAAGACTAAAAGAAAATCATGTAGCGGTTCGGGCAAATCCATTATATATAAAATAAGAGATAAATAAATCGAAATTTCATGACCTTATTGATATGACCGGGAAAAAAACTTATATATTAAATACTAAAATACTCTTCGCATTGAATTCAACCAAATCCTAAGATAAGAAATGTGACTATAGGTACAGTTGTTATAGAATCAATGTCATTCCATTCTTTTCTTTATGTGAAAGAGTAATTTCAAACTATACAAAAATTAAAGTATATATATAATGATTTGATTTATATTCTATGATTTTCGTTTTTATAAGAATTTTATTTAATTATAAATAATTTATAATTTTATTTGAATAGTTCGAATTGTATAATCATCAATTACTGACACTGGTAAACGGCCCAAAGCAATTTGATTATAATTCAATTCATGGCGATCATAAGTCGAAAGTTCATATTCTTCAGTCATTGATAAACAATTTGTTGGACAATACTCAATACAGTTACCACAAAATATACAGATTCCGAAATCAATACTGTAATTAAGCAATCGTTTCTTTCGAATATCAGTTTCTAGTTTCCAATCAACAACGGGTAGATCTATGGGACATACACGAACACATACTTCACAAGCAATGCATTTATCAAATTCAAAATGTATTCGACCACGGAAACGTTCTGATGAGATTATTTTTTCATAAGGATATTGAATAGTTACAGGTAATCGATTTGCATGAGATAGGGTAATCATGAAACCTTGACCAATGTACCTTGCAGCTCGGACTGTTTGTTGACCATAATTTATGAATCCAGTTACCATAAGGAACATATCGTGAATATCTCTGAATATTTTTTTTCTTTCTCTTGTTGTTTGAGACAAATTATGAATAGAAAAGGTCCACATTTTTTATAGTGAAAATAGTTGAGACGAAGTTGTTAATAATAGATTACCGAGAGAAATGGGTAAAAGAAACTTCCACCCAAGATTTAATAATTGATCTATTCTTAGCCTAGGTAAAGTCCATCTGGTTGTGATAGAAACGAATAAGAATAAATAAGTTTTAGCTAGTGTAATAAAGATACCAATTATCGTTACAAAAACCCCATATGCTTTATTTATTTCAAAAAACTCAGAAACGAATATGTACGGAATAGAGATATTCGAACCACCCAAGTAAAGGACTGTTACAAATAAGGAAGAAATTAATAGGTTTAAATATGAAGCAACATAAAATAAACCAAATTTGATACCCGAATATTCGGTTTGATAACCCGCTACTAATTCTTCTTCCGCTTCCGGTAAATCAAAAGGTAATCTTTCACATTCTGCTAGGGAAGAAATTAGAAATACGATGAAACCCATAGGTTGCCGCCACAAATTCCACCCCAGAAAACCATATTTTGATTGTGCATCAACTATATCAACTGTACTTAAACTGTTAGATAATCCTAGTCGGTGATAACATTACTGTTACCATCTCTATTCCAGAACCGTACATGAGATTTTCACCTCATACGGCTCCTTTAAAGCCTTAAAAAAATCTAAGGACCGTGCCGATTATTTATCCCTTGATGTATCCCTAAGATATATAAGATTCCATTTTATCGGACGGTTCTGAATTAAACCAATTGAATTCTGTCTGTTCGAATAAAAAATTTAAAAATAAATACATTTAATAAAAAAAAATACATTTTATTTAAATAAATAAAAAAATACAAAAGGTACTTCTGAATTTATCTCATCCTTTCAAAAATCCTAATTTAAATCTGTTGAGTAATAACTTAATTCTTCCATAAAATACTCTTTTAGAATTATCAATAACTCCCTCATCATTTTCGATTACGAAAAAGAATTACATGTTCGTTTTCTAAATTTTCTAAATGATGACATGAATTCTATCTCCATAAATATGGATATAAGACAAAAAATCAAAAGGGATCACTTTTTTTCGTTCTTATCCTATTCTTTTTTGTGCAAGTAAAAATAAAATAAAAAAGGGACTTCAAAAAAATTAAAGGATTATTTCGTTCCTGATAGTTATTTATTTAATCAGCGGATGGAAGTATACTCTGGATCGGAATTGTGGGGAGTACTACTTTATTTTTTCTACCAACTTAAAGCCCCAATTAGTATTCTTTTTCTATTATACATAAATGTTCTTTTGGATATTTAAAAAAAAAAAATATACGTTACTAATCCTTTGTGTATCTTGGTGTTTCTAACCATCCATTCATTTTTTGTATTAATCCCTTATTTGTGTTAATATATGTATCATAATTCATACAAATGATATTGAAAATTTAAAAAAGTTTGATCTTTTGCGCCCGCTTCAAGACAGGATGACTAATCAACCAACCTTGGGAGAAACAACCACTTCTACTTAATAATTTAATTCATTTTTTTTTCACTTAATTCTTATACATAGAAAATGAGACTCAATATTTTTACTGCAATTTTATAAATCATCATACTTTCTACTTACTATAAGTAATATAGTATTCTGTAAATTTTATTCAATAGAAGCTGTTTTATTGCACTCATATAACTATCTGATTAAATTCTTCAATCCGAATTGCGAAAAATAATAAATTGAATATAGATATATATCTATATTCAATTTATTATCCTCCTTTACTATAAAGTACTATATAGATAGGAGGATAGCAAATAGTATTGAAAATTTATGTCTCAACGAATCGCACGTAGAGATATCGATAACACACATAGAGTTAATGGTATTTCATAACTAATCGATTGAGCAGCCGCTCGTAGACCACCCAAAAAGGAATATTTATTATTTGACCCATATCCTGACATAAGAAGTCCAATGGGAGCAATACTCGAAATAGCAATCCATAAAAAAACACCAATATTCAGATCAGATAAAACAAAGTTATAGCCAAAAGGAATTACTGAATAGCTTATTATAATGGATATGACTGATATGGATGGTCCTATACTGAATAAACGAATATCTCCTCTAGATGGAATAAGATTTTCTTTGAAAAGTAATTTTGTTCCGTCTGCTAGAGCTTGAAGAACTCCAAAAGGACCGGTATATTCAGGTCCAATACGCTGTTGTATCCCTGCGGATATCTCTCTTTCTAACCATACAATTGCTAGTACACTTATTGTAATTCCCAATACAAGAATAAAAATAGGGGCAAATACCCATAAAATTCCATATACCTCTTTAAAAGATTCCAATTTGAAAAAAAAATGGATATCTTGTATTTCTGTTATATCAATTATTATCATTTCAACGATCAACTTCTCCCATAATAATATCTATGCTACCTAGTATTGTCATAATATCGGCCAATTTCATTCTTTTAACTAATTGGGGAAGAATTTGCAAATTGATAAAACCCGGTGGACGAATTTTCCATCTCCAGGGAAAACCATTTTGATCTCCTATTAGAAAAATTCCTAATTCTCCCTTGGGGGCCTCAATTCTTACATAAAGTTCTTGTTTTGGCAATTCAAAAGTCGGAGAAGGTTTTTTACTAATAAATCGATACTCAAAATCATTCAATTCTGGCTCTTTTTCTCTATCAAAGCAGCGGATTTCGAAATTTTCATACGGCCCGCCTGGAATTCCTTCCAAAGCCTGTTGAATAATTTTTATGGATTCCACCATTTCACCAATTCGAACTAAATAACGAGCTAATGAATCTCCTTCTTTTTGCCATTGAACTTCCCAATCAAATTCTTCGTAACATTCATAATTATCAACTTTACGTAGATCCCATTGTATTCCGGAAGCCCGAAGCATCGGTCCTGATAAACCCCAATTTATTACTTCCTTTCCATCAACAACACCTACCCCCTCAACCCGTTCTAAAAAAATAGGATTTCGCGTAATAAGTTTTTGATATTCAACAATCCTTGTTAAAAAATAATCGCAGAAATCATAACATTTATCTATCCAACCATAAGGTAGATCAGTCGCCACTCCCCCGATACGAAAAAAATTATGCATCATTCTCATACCCGTCGCAGCTTCGAATAGATCATATATTAATTCTCTTTCTCTGAAAATATAGAAGAAAGGTGTTTGTGCGCCAATATCTGCCATAAAAGGTCCTAGCCATAGTAGGTGAGAAGCTATACGACTCAACTCCAACATAATTACTCGGATGTAGCTAGCTCTTTTAGGTACTTGGATATTTCCCAACTGTTCTGGCCCATTTACAGTTATTGCTTCTGTGAACATAGTAGCTAAATAATCCCAACGTGTTACATAAGGCAGATATTGTATAATTGTTCGGTTTTCCGCTATTTTTTCCATTCCTCTGTGTAAATAACCCAATATTGGTTCACAATCAATAACATCCTCACCATCTAGAGTAACAATAAGTCTAAGAACACCATGCATTGATGGGTGGTGAGGTCCCATATTGACTATCATGAAGTCCTTTCTTGTAGTTGAGATATTCATAGGTTTTTCCTCGATTTATTCTTCTATGAATCGCTTAAAAAAAATTCATCCAAATTCAAGATCCAATAAATAGAATAATTGAGAATGACTCTTCAATTTAACGAATTTGTGACTCCCGAATATCAAACTGATTTATTAATTTTTTATAACGTATTCCATCCTTTTTTGACAAATAAGACAGTAATCGTTGCCGTTTTCCCAGAATTTTACGTAAACCTCTTTGAGATAAATAGTCTTTTCGGTGTAATTCAAAATGTGAAGTAAGTCTTCGTATTCTATTGGTAAAATGGAATACTTGAAATTCAACCGATCCGGGATTTTCTTCTTTTTTTTCTTGCGAAATAGCAGGTATAAATGAATTTTTTACCATAAAAAAAAAATAATAATAAAAGTTTTTCTCTTCTCCTCACCTTTTATAGATATTTTTATTGATCAGTAATAGTAATGACACTAATTTTGAATTTTTTATATAAATCTGAATTTCCTTAAGAATTACTTATTTTTTTTTACAATCGAATTAATTCTTATAAATTTAATCAATCCAATTTAAATAGATATAAAAGAGAATATTTTTATGGATTTACCACAAAAAATTGGATGCTTAAAAAATAAAAGAGGATTTTGTTGATTCTTTTTTTATCTAACGGATACATCATTGAATTAGCATCAATGCCATAATGCGTGTCTGTATTTATGTTATGTATATATCAAATTGTCTTCATATACCATATATATATTACGGTAAATAGAAGACAAATTTCGATTAACGAATTTTCAATCGCGGATACATATGTATCCTTACTATACTGAAACGACTTCCATTATGGGTATTAAACCAATAGCGATTTATACAAGCTAAATCTTCTAATCGATAATTTGGCCAAAGAAAAATTTTGAAATTCATTAGTTTTTTTTTTTCTTCCTTAAAACGTTTTCTTTTTTTAGTCAAAACTTGAAAACAATTATGGACTTTATTTTCATTACAAAATATTGTGTTTCTATGCATACTATTTCTATTACTAGGATTTAAACAAATTAGAATTCTCAATTCTCTACGACGTCTAGCGGATAAAATATTTTCAGGAACAAGTAAATCATAATTCTTTTTTTCTTTTTTTTCTGTTATCTTTTGATCTCTTGTTCTTTTAATGTATTTATCCAAATTTTTCTTATTAACATTACTTTTTTCTAGGTATTTTTGATAAATTTTGCGTTTATTCTTATGAATTAATGAAAGACCCGTGGTTTGATACATAAAAAATTGTTTATTGTTTTTTCTAGACAGGCGAACTGGTTCGATAACAAATATTTCTTTTTTCATAAATTTTTTATTTTTCCTTAAGCCTGGAAGAGTTAAATTCTTCTGATTTTGAATCATCATAATATCTAGACCTAGTTCTCCTCTTTGAATAGAGGCTATAGTAATTTCTCTTAAATTTTTCAATCTAATCAGGAGACAATATACTTTGACATTTTTAAATATTCTTTGACCTAAGAAATTCTTCCAGTTCAAATGTAAAGTCAAAAAATTTCTTAGTAAGAAATTAAGTTCTGTCTCCATCTTGTTCTTGTCTTTCTTTTTCTTTATACCCTTACCATTCTTTTCACTGCCCAATTCTACATAATCTTTTTCAATATCTTTTTCTTGGTTTGAGAGAGACGATTCAAGATTTATTCGATCGGCGTATTCTGCTTTTGCTCTATTTCGAGTTTCTAACTCCAATTCAAGAGATTTCTTTTTTTTCGATGGTCTAAAAATATCTATTATTTTTTTCTTTCTAGTGATGTTATTTTTATTTTCACTAACATTTTGATTTACATTAAAATGTAAAAAAAGTAATTTGATTGGTATAACCCATGGGTTACTCATATATGCATTATAAAATATCAAAAATTTTGAAAAGAACCAAAATTCCGTATTCGATATGGAACGATTTAGTATTTCTATATTGATTCCCATCCAATCGAAATACTTTCTATCCAGATTTTTTTCCATATCTATAATAGCATCTTCTGCTATATAATTCTTGATAAAAATATTATCTATTATATCAAATAATTCTTTTTTATGCGTATTGTAATTAGAAGAAATCACTTGGTTTTTATTTGCTTGAAATAGGGATTTGTATCCATAAATATATGAGTCTTTGTTATCTGCATAATTGATAAAATTATAGGATAAAAGATCATATCTATATTGTTTTCTAATTTTTTTTTTTTTTTTTAATGCGTCTACTTGTTGTTCTTTGTAAAGAATTAATCGGCTTTTTTCATATGAATTCCATTTGGTTAAATCTTTATTTCGAGCTACACGATATTCAGTGATTCTATTTCTCCATTTTTGTGGTACTAATCTGAACCATCTACTTTGAGATAAGTCATATTGATAATAATGATCCTTTAACCAATTTGTCCATTGATTTATTACAGAATTGGGAGGGTTCTTATGTTTTAATTTAGAATGAAATATTCCTTGTACTCCAAAAAAAGAATCCTTTATTTCATTTTTAAGAAAAAAAAAATTTCCATGATATTGAAAAACAGATCTTAACTTATATATGTTAATAATTCGGGTTTGTAATAATTTAAAAAATACATATGCTTGTGACAAAAAGGAGACGTCACAAGAATTCTGTGAATTCGTATTCCTAGTATTCAAATATTTGTGTATAATCGAAATAAATCGAATTATACTTTGATTTGTTTTATCAGTTCTTTCTGCATTTGCTTCATTATTGTAAATGAATTTATTCAAAATCTTGTTTGTTGATTCAAGAAAAAGTTGTGTATTGATCCTAGGAATATAAATGATATATAGAAAGATATCCATGTATATCCTTTTTATGCAAAATTTAAAAAAAGAATGTGATTTACGAGTTAACCGAGCATTTCTCCTTCTTTGTAATATCTGCAAATTTTTTTTTTCGAATTCTATCCTTTTACTATCATAAGTTGTTTTGTTAGAATGAATATTTGTATCTGAAGTTATAAGTCCTCTTTTATTTTCTTCTTTTTTCATTTTTTCGATTTTTTTTATAACTGCTTTTCTTTTATCACTCAGATTCCTTATTTTTTTTTTTTTCAATGAACAATTTGCCGGATTTATAGATTGAATTGGAATGGTTGCTTCGGAAATCGTTGGACTATTCTTATAGATTGTTGAATCCTTTTTGCTTTCGCTCAGTTCATCTATTTTTTTTAATTTAAATTTAATAAATAGAAATTTGGAAAATTGTTTTATTTTTTTCGTTAGAAATATAATACTTTTGATGATCCATTTTGCTTTTTCTTTTAAGATATTTAGAAACAATTTCAATTTTTCACTTAAAACTTTTAGAACTAAAAAAATGAAAAATTGAAATTGTTTCGTTTTTTTTTTGAGTTCTTTAAAAATGGGATAAAAAAATGAAAATAGATTTTGGGGAGAACCAGAAAAGGGCAATTCTACTTCCGTTCCCCAAATTGTTAAAAAACAAAAGTTCTTTTTTTTCATTTGATCTTTTTTCTTTTCATTTGATCGTAGCTTAGATTTGTGCCAAGGTTTTAGACGAAAAGGAAATAATATCTTTATCTGAATACCATCTGTTAGCCATTTTTGGGGAAATTCTGTCTCGGATAATTGAACGCCGTTATACGTACATTTAATATACATTTCTCTCTTCCAATCCCTAAAATCTTCTGACCATTCGGGAAATTGAAAAAATAGTATACGAACAATATTTTTAATTATTATCAATGAAGGTAATATAATATATTTTCTAAGAATCGATTGGGTTATTAATAAAAGACCTCTTATTACTTGAGCAAATATAATGCTATCCCAGGCTTCTGCTATTTCGATACGTTTTTTTTCCTCATTTTCTTTTTTTTTTTCCTCCTCTTTTTTCGAATTTTCTTTTGTCTTTTCCTCTGTATAATCCGAAATTTTAAATTCTGTCTTTTTTCGCATCCAATTTTTTAACATAAAAAATATTTTCATTGATTTGAAACTATCAAAAGAAAAGAATAATGGTTTCTCAATTTTATCCAAAAAAAGAGGGGAATGCACACTTTTTTGAAAAAATTTCCAAGTAACTGTTTTACGCCTTTGAGCACGTATAGATCCTTTGATTATGTCTCTCCGAAAATCCGATTGTTGTGAATAACGTATTAAAGCCAATTCGTTTTTTTTTTTTTCAGTATTATCAGTATCTCCCGTATCATTATAAGTATCGTCTTTCTTTAAAAATTTAGATTTAGTCAAAATGACTACACGTTTGCCTTTTCTAGAACGAATTTGATAATTCTCTGCTTGATTCTTTCCCTCCAGTTGCTCCAATTCGTCAATAAATTTGTATAACCATCGAGGAACTTTTTTACTGATTTCGTTTATTCTAATAAATTTAGTTCTATTTCGATTTACTATTGTTTTATCGTTCCAATCAGTTCTAATTGCATCGAATAATATTTTTATTATTAGTTTTTTTTCTTCTTCATCTTCAGAATTAAATTCTACCTGTTCATGTTCTGGAAATAAATGGATTGCTTCAAAACTCAAGATTGATATTGATTTTTTTGAAAATTTACTAATTAGATTGAAAAAAAAAAATGTAGTTACTAATGATTTTCTATCAAATATATTTATTTTCTCCTCCAATTCTGGATAATTACTATTATTATTTTTATAAATATTATTATTATAAAGAAGGATACCATGAATTTTATTTATCAAAATGTGATTTTTTTTGTAAGTTTTTTCATGTTGGATTGAGGGTGAAAAAAATTTTTGGATTCGTCCACGAAGGGGTCCGTTGGAGAAAGGATCATATATTTTAGTTAAGTATTTTGTTTTAGTTTCATCATTACACAATCGAATTCGGTTTTCCAATATATCCAGAGAAAGAAATTCCTTATCTATAACTTTTGCCCTATTTAGAAATTCATTGCTCAGTTTCTTTCTTTTTTCCTCATTAGTATAGGTCCAATAATTAGACAATTCATCATAGGAAAATTTATCTCTTGTGAAGAGATAAATTTTTGTTTCCATCATTTTATGAAAAGTTGATAAACTTGGTGGATACATAAAAGATATTCTTTCTTTTCCATCACTTTGACATGTATGAAAAAAAAATTCTGAAATTTCGTTTTTTACGATATTTTCAAATTGATTATTTTTTATATATCGAAATGGACGATTCCATCGTTTATAATTGAAAAGAATGTTTACGAGAGGTTTTTGAACAAACCCTAAGCTATATTTCTCCTCATCGATTTTGTACAAATTCTTCTCTTTTTTCGAAAAAATATAAGGAAAAAGATCTTTGTTGTTCGATCTTTTTTGTTTTTGTTTACTTCGTACCCTTTGCAAATTTCTTTTGACATCGATTTTTCCTTTTTTATAAATTTCATTCCTTTCTTGAGTTTCTGACAATTTCTTAGTAAAAAAGGGAGGTGGTATTCTGCCTAAATAATATAAACAGGTAACAAATAAGAAAAAAAGAAAGATTTTGAATATAGAATTTCGAAATTCTGACATAATGTACTTATTTGATTGAATAGGTACACCAGATTTAATCGAATTATTTTGCTGTATGCAGACTAATATAAATTCAATACATTTCATCAAAAATGTGTGACCAATTATCCAACCAACAAAACTACTTGTTAAAAATAAAAATTTATTGTTGCATCTAAACAAATAAATATTCACTAATCTTATTAATATGGAACTTGGTAAAAAAAGGGGGTTTAATAACTGAAAAATAAGATTCTGAAAGAATATTCTTTGAATACTAAAATTACGTATTGAATTTGTATTCTTGTATCCATAATTCAAAAAGTTTTTGTGATTATTGGCGAAGAACTGAAATAAAAGATATGGTAGAGCTATGACAGTTATTGTATGGGGTCTACCCAATGCTAGATGCAAAGGCGCATAATAAATCGATATGAACATTATGAGCTGTCCCGTAATAAACCCAGTTGTTGCTGATATTTTCTTCTCGATCCCTTCTTCCACAAGCCTAGCTCGAAGAAGGAAGAGATAAGAGGGCCCTATGGAAAATGTGGTCAGAAATCCATAATAGAGTCCGACCACAACTATCGAATTAATTATCTTCATGCATAAGAATACTAGATTATCCAGTATAAAAGATTGAAAAATCATCTCAAACCTCTCTTTTTCTTTTCTATTGCAATTTCTGGATTATTTTTCTATTGCAATTTTTGGATTATTATATAATGATTTTTCAACTTTCCATTTTCCATATATATATATAAATAGATAGACTAGAAACGACATCTCTTATCTTAATGACACCAAAGATAGGGATATTAAATGAATGGAATTAGTTTATGGATGTAATATAATGAAATAGAGCCACTTTGAGGTTCCCTATGA